TTAAAAATAAGCTAAACTAAGCTTTTGGGTTCATACCCCAAATATAAAGGAAATACCTTTTTTTTAAAAATAAAGTGCCTGATAAAAGGATTATTCTGATAGAGTAAATAATGTAATATTTTTACCTTTATTAATTATATTTTATAGAATTAAACTATATCTTGTAATCTCAAAAATTACCATGCATCTTACATTAAAATATAATTATAATAATATGAAATTATTCATAAAAGATTTTTCTTATTTTAAATTTTATTATTAAATAATTCAAATAAAATATTTTTTTTATTTATTGTATTTTTTAGAACTTTAATTTCAATCTCATCTAATTCATGATTAGGATGTTGAATTGGATTAGAAATTAATTTATTAAGCTTTATCCCCCTAATATCTAACCCCAATAATTTATTAAACTCTGAAGCTTCATTAAAATATTTTCTAACTCAATCAATTGCATCTATCAATTTTTTATTTTCTATTTTATTATGTATAATATCTTTTAATTTTTTTTTAATTGATAATTTATTTTCAATTATTATTAATTTATCATTAATAATAAAAATAGGATCAGCACCATTTCATTTCTGATTTCCTAATATTATAGAAGGATTATCTTGATTAAATTGTTTTATTTTAATAACATGACAAAAAATTTCCCCAATAATTTTAATTTCATATTATATAAATTTTAATTTATTATTTTTTACTATAATCATTAATGTAATAATTAGTACAATTAGAAGATTCAATCAAATTTCATTACGTAAATTAATAGCTTTTTCCTCAATTAATAATTTAGGATGAATATTAGCAGCATTATCCATTAGAGAAAATTTATGATTAATTTATATTTTATTTTATTCTTTTTTTATCAGAATTATATGTTTTTTATTTTATACTTTAAATATTTATTATATTAATCAATTATATAATTTTAATATAAATTTTTTCATAAAAATTTCAATTTTAATTAATTTTTTTTCTTTAGGGGGATTACCTCCATTTTTAGGATTTTTTCCTAAATGAATAATTATTAATCATTTATTATTAAATAATTTATTTATTATTTCATTTATTTTTGTAATAACAAGATTAATTATATTATTTATTTACATTCGAATTCTTTATTTTTCTTTAATATTTTATTCTATTAAATTAAAATGAAATAAAATTCTTATTAAAAATAACTATTTAATTTTTATTAATATTATTAGATTTATCTCTTTATTAGGAATAATTCTTAGAACCTTATTTTTTTTTTAAGGTTTTAAGTTAATTAAAACTAATAATCTTCAAAATTATTTATAAAGAAATTTCTCTTTAAGCCTTAGTAAATATTACACCTTAAAATTTGCAATTTTATATCATTGTTGAATATAAAGCTAATAAAAGAGAAATTTCCCGTAAATAAATTTACAATTTATCGCTTTTTACTCAGCCATTTTATTAAAGCGAAAATGAATATTTTCTACAAATCATAAAGATATTGGTACTTTATATTTTATTTTTGGAATTTGAGCAGGAATAGTTGGAACATCTCTTAGTTTATTAATTCGAACTGAATTAGGAAACCCAGGATCTTTAATTGGAGATGATCAAATTTATAATACAATTGTTACAGCTCATGCTTTTATTATAATTTTTTTTATAGTTATACCCATTATAATTGGAGGGTTTGGTAATTGATTAATCCCATTAATATTAGGAGCACCAGATATAGCTTTTCCACGAATAAACAATATAAGATTTTGACTTCTTCCCCCCTCATTAATCTTATTAATTTCTAGTAGAATTGTTGAAAATGGAGCAGGAACAGGATGAACAGTTTACCCCCCACTTTCATCTAATATTGCTCATAGAGGATCATCAGTAGATTTAGCAATTTTTTCCCTACATTTAGCTGGAATTTCATCAATTTTAGGAGCTATTAATTTTATTACAACAATTATTAATATACGAATTAATAATATATCTTTTGATCAAATACCTTTATTTGTATGAGCTGTAGGTATTACAGCTTTACTTTTATTACTTTCTCTTCCCGTTTTAGCAGGAGCTATTACCATACTTTTAACAGATCGTAATATTAATACATCATTTTTTGATCCTGCAGGAGGAGGAGATCCTATTTTATATCAACATCTATTCTGATTTTTTGGACATCCTGAAGTTTATATTTTAATTTTACCAGGATTTGGAATAATTTCTCATATTATTTCACAAGAAAGAGGAAAAAAGGAAACTTTTGGCTGTTTAGGAATAATTTATGCTATAATAGCAATTGGACTATTAGGATTTATTGTATGAGCTCATCATATATTCACAGTAGGTATAGATATTGATACTCGAGCTTACTTTACATCAGCAACAATAATTATTGCAGTACCAACAGGTATTAAAATTTTTAGATGATTAGCAACTTTACATGGAACTCAAATTAATTATAGACCTTCTATATTATGAAGATTAGGATTTATTTTCTTATTTACTGTAGGAGGATTAACAGGAGTTGTTTTAGCTAATTCATCAATCGATATTACTCTTCACGATACTTATTATGTAGTAGCACATTTCCATTATGTTTTATCCATGGGAGCTGTATTTGCTATTTTAGGGGGATTTATTCATTGATACCCATTATTTACAGGATTAATAATAAATAACTATTTACTAAAAATTCAATTTATTTCTATATTTATTGGTGTTAATTTAACCTTTTTCCCTCAACATTTCTTGGGATTAGCAGGAATGCCTCGACGATATTCAGATTATCCAGATAGATTTATATCTTGAAATATTATTTCATCATTTGGATCTTATATTTCCCTTTTATCTATAATAATAATAATTATTATTATTTGAGAATCTATAATTTGTCAACGAATTATTTTATTTTCATTAAATATACCATCCTCTATTGAATGATATCAAAATCTCCCACCAGCTGAACATTCATATAATGAATTACCTATTTTAAGTTATTTCTAATATGGCAGATTATATGTAATGGATTTAAACCCCATTTATAAAGGATTATCCTTTTTTTAGAAATGGCAACATGATCTAATTTTAATTATCAAAATAGAGCTTCCCCATTAATAGAACAAATTATTTTTTTTCATGATCATACCCTTATCATTTTAATTATAATTACTATTATAGTATCATATTTAATATTAAATTTATTTTTTAATTCATATATTAATCGATTTTTATTGGAAGGACAAATAATTGAATTAATTTGAACTATTTTACCAGCAATTACCCTAATTTTTATTGCACTCCCATCCCTTCGATTATTATACTTATTAGATGAACTTAACAATCCCTTAATTACCTTAAAATCTATCGGTCATCAATGATATTGAAGTTATGAATATTCAGATTTTAATAATATTGAATTTGATTCATATATAATTAACTCAAGAGAAAATATTAATAATTTTCGATTACTAGATGTCGATAATCGAATTACTTTACCTATAAATAACCAAATTCGTATTTTAATTACAGCAACTGATGTAATTCACTCATGAACCATTCCTTCTTTAGGAATTAAAGTTGATGCTAATCCCGGTCGATTAAATCAAACTAGATTTTTCATTAATCGACCAGGAATTTTTTATGGTCAATGTTCAGAAATTTGTGGAGCTAATCATAGTTTTATACCTATTGTAGTCGAAAGAATCCCAATTAAAAATTTTATTAATTGAATTAATAACTATTCATTAGATAACTGAAAGCAAGTATTGGTCTCTTAAACCACTCTATGGTAATTTAGCGCTTACCTCTAATGAAAGAATTAGTTAATTTATAACATAAATATGTCAAATTTAAATTATTACATATGTAATATTCTTTTATTCCTCAAATAATACCAATTAATTGAATTTTTTTTTTTTTTTTATTTATTTGTATTTTTATTATTTTCAATATTATAAATTTTTATATTTTTAACTATAAAATAAATAATTTTAATAATATTAATAATAATAATAAAATTAATAAAAATTTTAATAAAATTTGAAAATGATAAATAATTTATTTTCAATTTTTGACCCATCAACAAACATTTTTAATTTATCTATTAATTGAATCAGAACAATCATTGGATTAATATTTATCCCTTATTCTTTTTGATTTATTCCTAATCGACAATTTATATTATGAAATTTTATTTCTAATAAATTACATAATGAATTTAAAAATTTATTAGGACCAAATAGATCTAATGGATCTACATTTATTTTTATTTCACTTTTTTTTTTTATTTTCTTTAATAATTTCTTAGGGCTTTTCCCATATATTTTTACAAGAACTAGTCATTTAAATATTTCCTTATCTTTATCTTTAACTCTATGATTAAGATTTATAATATATGGATGAATTAATAATACACAACATATATTTATTCATTTAATTCCACAAGGAACACCTATAATTTTAATACCTTTTATAGTATTAATTGAAACTATTAGTAATGTAATTCGACCAGGAACTTTAGCCGTACGTTTAACAGCTAATATAATTGCAGGACATTTATTAATTACCCTCCTTAGAAGAACAGGAATTAATATACCTAATTACTTAGTAATTTTTTTAATTTTTATTCAAATTTTATTATTAATCTTAGAATCAGCAGTATCAATTATTCAAGCTTATGTAATTACCATTCTTAGAACTCTTTATTCTAGAGAAACTAATTAATGACAATAAATCATAACCACCCATTTCATTTAGTTGATTACAGACCATGACCTTTAACAGGAGCTATTGGAGTTATAACTTTAGTTACAGGTATAGTAAAATGATTTCACAATTTTAATATAAACCTTATTATTTTAGGATATTTAATTATTTTATTAACTATATATCAATGATGACGAGATATTTGCCGAGAAGGAACATTCCAAGGTAAACATACTTTATTAGTTTCTAATGGTCTTCGATGAGGTATAATTTTATTTATTATCTCAGAAATTTTTTTTTTTATCTCATTCTTTTGAACTTTTTTTCATAGAAGTTTAGCACCTAATATTGAAATTGGAGCTATATGACCCCCCTTAAATATTTTATCCTTTAACCCATTTCAAATCCCCCTTTTAAATACAATTATTTTAATTACATCAGGAATTACTATTACTTGATCTCATCATGCTTTAATAGAAAATAATTTTACTCAAACCTCTCAAAGTCTATTTATTACTATTATTTTAGGAATTTATTTTACTATTTTACAAGCATATGAATATATTGAAGCTCCATTTACTATCGCAGATAGAATTTACGGATCAATCTTTTTTATAGCAACAGGATTCCATGGACTTCATGTTATTATTGGAACAATTTTTTTAATTACTTGCTTTATCCGACATTTAAATAATCACTTTTCAAAAAATCATCATTTTGGATTTGAAGCTGCTGCATGATATTGACACTTTGTAGATGTCGTTTGACTATTCCTTTATATCTCTATTTATTGATGAGGAAATTAATTATTTATATAATATATTTAGTATATTTGACTTCCAATCAAAAAGATTAATATTTAAAATTAATATAAATAATTATTACTTTAATTTTTACATCATTTATTACTATTTTTATTTCCAACCTATTAATAATAATTTCTTTTATTATCTCAAAAAAATCATTTTTAGACCGAGAAAAATGTTCTCCATTTGAATGTGGATTTGACCCTATATGTTTAGCACGAATTCCATTTTCCTTACATTTTTTTTTAATTACAGTAATTTTTTTAATTTTTGACGTAGAAATTACATTAATTTTCCCCATAATCCCAACATTTAAAATAGTTAATTTTTTCATTTGATATAAAACTAGTTTTTTTTTTATTATTATACTTTTAATTGGAACTTATCATGAATGAAAACAAAATATATTAAATTGAATTAATTAAAGGATTATAGTTTAAAAAAAACATTTGATTTGCATTCAAAAATTATTGTTTATATTATACAATTTATCTTAAATAAGAAGCAACATTGCATTTAATTTCGACTTAAAAGATAGAGTATTATTTACTCCTTATTTATTAATTGAAACCAAATAAAAGGTATATCACTGTTAATGATAAAATTGAATATAAATTCCAATTAGAAATATAATAAATTAAGCTGCTAACTTAATTAATAGTGAATAATATCATTAATATTTCTTATATATATATATATATAGTTTAATAAAAACATTACATTTTCATTGTAAAAATAAAATAATTATTTTTATATATATATATATATATATCTAAAGATTTAATTAATCACCTTAATATCTTCAATATTATGCTCTTTTTAAGCTATTTAAATAAAATAATCTTATAAAAATAAAAATTATTATTCATAAAACAAATCTAAATAAATAAACCTTAAAATTATTTATTTGATAAACATAAAAAATAACTGAATAATATTTTAAAATATTAAAAATTCCATAACTTTTATATAACTCACCTCAACCTATATCAATATTCTTTAATAAATTTTGACCAAAAATTAATATTCTATAATTTAATATATAAGTAGATAAATTAGGTAAAAATCACATTAAAGTCAAAAACAAACTTAAATTATAAGTTTTTAAAAATTTATTAATTGAATAAATACCTATATTTCTAATAAAAATTCCTAATAATAAACCAATTAAAGTTACATATATAACTATTATTTTTATATTAAAAGGCAAATAAATTATATAAGGATAAGAAAAAATTAATCATCTTAAAAAACTACCAGAAACCAAACTTATAAATAATAAAATAAATATACTCTTTAATATAATAAAATCTTCATCATATAAATTATAAGTACTCAATAAATTAAAATCATTAATTATTAAATATATTAATAAACGAATAGTATAATATATAGTTAATCCTGTAGAAATATAATATAAATAAAAAACCATAAAATTTAAATTTCTTATTCTAACTAACTCTAAAATTATATCCTTAGAATAAAACCCAGACAAAAAGGGAATACCACATAAAGCTAAATTAGAAATATTTATACATAAAGAAGTTAAAGGAATATATAATCTTAAACCCCCTATTAATCGAATATCTTGATTATTATTTATTATATGAATAATAACCCCTGCACATATAAATAATAAAGCCTTAAATATTGCATGAGTTAATAAATGAAAAAAAGCTAAATCACCATAACCCATTCTTAAAATTCTTATTATTAAACCTAATTGTCTTAAAGTAGAAAGAGCAATAATCTTTTTCAAATCAAATTCATAATTAGCACAAATTCCTGCTATAAATATCGTCAACCCCGATATCAATAATAAAAATTTCATAAAAAATATATCAACTAATAAATTATTAAAACGAATTAATAAATACACCCCAGCAGTAACTAAAGTAGAAGAATGAACTAAAGCAGAAACAGGAGTAGGAGCAGCTATAGCTGCAGGTAATCATGAACTAAAAGGAATTTGAGCTCTTTTAGTTATAGCAGCTAAAATAACTAATATACTAATAATTTTCATAGAATAATCATTTTTTATAAAATCTAAATAAAAAATATAATTTCACCCCCCATAATTTACTATTCAAGAAATTAATATTAAAATTATCACATCCCCAATTCGATTTGATAAAGCAGTTAATATACCAGCATTATAAGATTTAATATTTTGATAAAAAATAATTAAACAATAAGAAACCAAACCCAAACCATCCCAACCTAAAAAAATTCTAATTATATTAGGTCTAATAATTAATAAAATTATTGAAAAAACAAATAATAAAACTAAAATAATAAAACGACTTAAATTTAACTCAGAACTTATATATCTTTTTCTATAAAAAATTACAGAAGAAGAAATTAAAAAAACAAATATTATAAATAATAAAGATATTCAATCTAATAAAATAGAAAACACAATATTTATAGAATTAAAAGAAATAATCTCCCACTCTAAAAAAATAACTATATTATTTATAATAAAATAAATTGATATAAAAAAATTAATTAATATAAAAAAAAATAAAAAAAAAAAACTAATAAAACACAGAGAATATTTATAAATAACTTAAAATGACTATAATCATATATTTGATTCCACAAATCAATATTTTATTTAAATTATTTAAGTAAAATCAAATTATTCTATAATCAACCTTCAAGATTATAATATTTAAAGGTAATCAATGCAATAATAATATTAAATATTCTCGAGATAACCCTCTATAAAATCTATATATTCTTATATTATATATACCATGCTGAGTAAATGAATATAAATATAAACTATAACCAGCTCTAAAAAATGAAACCCCCATCAATATAAATATTCTTAATCATGACCAACTAACTAAACTATTAATTAATCTAATTTCCCCTATTAAATTTAATGAAGGAGGAGCTGCTATATTAGAAGATATAAATAAAAATCATCATATAGTTATAGAAGGTATAAAAACTATCATCCCCTTATTTAAAAATAAACTTCGTCTATTAATCCGTTCATAATTAATATTTGATAAACAAAATATCCCAGAAGAACATAAACCATGTCCAATTATTAAAATATAAGAACCTATAAAACCTCAATAATTCATTGTTATAATTCCCCCAATTACAATTCTTATATGAGCAACTGATGAATAAGCAATTAAAGATTTTATATCAACTTGACAAAAACATTTTAATCTAATGTATAAACCACCAACTAATCTAATGACCACTCAAATAAATCCTATTTTTAAATTAATTTTTTGAATAACAATTAAAATTCGTAATAACCCATACCCCCCTAACTTTAATATAATAGCAGCTAAAATTATTGAACCAGAAATAGGAGCTTCTACATGAGCTTTAGGTAATCATAAATGAGTAAAATATATAGGTATTTTAACTAAAAAAGCTATAACTATTCTAATATATAATATTAATAAATTAAAATCATAAAATTTTAAAAAATAAATTATTATAGTACTTATTTTCAAATAAATAAAAAAAATCCCTAATAATAAAGGCAATGAAACAAATAAAGTATAAAATAAAAGATATATACCAGCTTGAATACGCTCAGGTTGATACCCCCAACCAATAATTAATATTAATGTAGGAATTAATCTCCCCTCAAAAAATATATAAAATAAAAATAAATTTATAACACTAAAAGTTAAATATAATATTACTAATAATATAATAATATTTACTAAAAAATAATTTTCATAAAATTTATCTTTAAATAAATTTTCTCTTGCTATAATTATTAGTCCTCTAATTCAAATTCTTAATATAATTAAACCATAAGAAATTATATCACAACCTATTATATATCTTAAATTAGAAAAATTTATAATATTTAAAGTTAAATTTAAAAATATTAAAAATATTATCATTATTATTATTTGAACCATTCAAAATATATTCTTTTTAAAACATAAAGGAATTATAAAAATTATTATTATTAAAAATTTTAACATTAATTAAATTAAATTATAACTTTGAAAATAATCATTACCATGAGTTCGAATTATAGAAACTAAAATTGAAAGACCTAAAACCCCCTCACAAACAGAAAAAACTAAAAAAACAATTAATATATATATATTATAATTTATTATTATTAAAAATAATAAAAAAAAAAAAAAAATTCTTAATACAATAAATTCTAATCTTAATAAAACAATTAATAAATGTTTATATTTTGAAATAAAAATTATATTACCAAATAAATATATCACAAAAATTACTATTCACATATTTATTATCATTTGTTTTTATAGTTTAAAAAAAACCTTGGTCTTGTAAATCAATAATAAGAATTCTTCTTTTAAAACATCAAAGAAAAAGAACTTCTTTATCTATAATCTCCAAAATTATTATTTTATTTAAACTATTCTTTGAAATTATAAAAATATTTTTATCTTTATTATTAATTTTTATTTCAATTTTTATATTTTTTATAAATCATCCATTTTCTATAGGATTAATAATTTTAACTCAAACATTATTATTATGTTTATTGTCAAGAATATTAATTAATACATATTGATTTTCATATATTTTATTTTTAATTTTTTTAGGAGGATTAATAGTTTTATTTATTTATGTATCAAGAATTGCTTCAAATGAAATTTTTAAATTATCAATTTTTAATAAAAGATTTTTTTTATATTTTTTTTTTATTATACTTATTAGATTTTTTTTTAAAAATAATTTATTTTGAATAAATTTTTCATTTAATGATGAAATAATTAATTATTTTTATTCATTTTTATTTTTTAATAATGAATTAAATTTTAATTTATCAAAATTATATAATAAACAAACCTATTTTTTAACACTAATAATAATTATTTATTTATTTATTACTCTAATTGCCACTGTAAAAATTACTAATATTTTTTTTGGACCTTTACGTTCTAATAATTAATTTATAATTATTACAAATGATAATTTTTTTTAAATCAATTCGTAAAACTCACCCTATTATTAAAATTATTAATAATTCTTTAATTGATTTACCTTCACCTTCTAATATTTCATCTTGATGAAATTTTGGATCTTTATTAGCTTTATGTCTGATAACTCAAATTATTACAGGATTATTTTTAACTATATATTATACAGCTAATATTGATATAGCCTTTTATAGAGTAAATTATATTTGCCGAAATGTTAATTATGGTTGATTAATTCGAACTTTACACGCTAATGGAGCATCATTTTTCTTTATTTGTATTTACCTCCATATTGGACGAGGAATTTATTACGAATCATTTAATTTTAAATATACTTGAATAGTAGGAATTATTATTCTTTTTCTATTAATAGCTACAGCATTTATAGGTTACGTTTTACCTTGAGGTCAAATATCTTTTTGAGGAGCAACAGTAATTACTAACTTATTATCAGCAATTCCTTATTTAGGAACTATATTAGTAAATTGAATTTGAGGTGGATTTGCTGTTGATAATGCTACTTTAACTCGATTTTATACTTTTCATTTTTTATTTCCATTTATTATTTTAATATTATCCATAATTCATCTTTTATTCCTCCATCAAACTGGATCAAATAACCCCCTAGGAATCAATAGTAATTTAGATAAAATTCCTTTTCACCCATTCTTTTCTTTTAAGGATTTAATTGGATTTATTATTTTAATTTTTATATTAACTTTACTATCATTAATTAATCCATATTTATTAGGAGATCCAGATAATTTTATCCCCGCTAACCCTTTAGTTACACCTATCCATATTCAACCTGAATGATATTTTTTATTTGCTTATGCAATTCTTCGTTCAATTCCTAATAAATTAGGAGGAGTTATTGCTTTAATCATATCAATTTTAATTTTAATTATCCTCCCCTTTACATTTAATAAAAAAATTCAAGGAATTCAATTTTACCCTATTAACCAAATACTATTTTGATTTTTAATTTCAATTATTATACTTTTAACTTGAATTGGAGCACGATCAGTAGAAGACCCTTATATTATTACAGGACAATTATTAACTATTCTTTACTTTTCATATTTTATTATAAACCCAATCATAAATAAAATTTGAGATAAATTAATTTTTTACTATTAATAATTAATGAGCTTGTTAATTAAGCATTTGTTTTGAAAACTTAAGAAAGAATAAATATTCTATTAATTTAATATACTAAATTTATTTTATAACCTAAAAATATTTTTAAACCTATATAAAATATAAAAAAATTTAAAGAAATAGGTAAATATCTTTTTCAACATAAATATATTAATTTATCATATCGATAACGAGGTAAAGTCCCCCGAACTCAAATAAAAAAAAAAGATAAAAAAACTATCTTTATATAAAAAAATAAAGATAAATTATAACCTCCTATATATATAATAATAAATAATAATCTTATAAATAAAATTCTAGAATATTCAGCTAAAAAAATTAAAGCAAAACCCCCTCTTCTATACTCAATATTAAATCCAGAAACTAACTCTCTTTCACCTTCAGCAAAATCATAAGGAGTACGATTAGTTTCAGCTATTAAAGAAGATAAAAAACATAATCTTAAAGGTATTATTAAAAAAATAAATCAAATTAAAACCTGATAATTAAAAAATTTTATTAAATTAAAATCCATAATTATAATAATTCTAGATATTATAATTAAAGTCATTCTTACTTCATAAGAAATAGTTTGAGCTACTGCCCGTAAACCCCCCAATAAGGAATAATTAGAATTTGATGATCAACCAGCAATTATTAATGTATAAACCCCAATTCTAGTACAACATAAAAAAAACAAAATACCCAAATTAAAAGAAATTATATTAAATATATAAGGAATTAATATTCAAACTATTAAAGATAAAATAAATCTTATAATAGGAGAAAAATAATAAACTAAATAATTAGAATAATTTAAATAAACTTGCTCCTTAGAAAATAATTTAATAGCATCACAAAAAGGTTGTAATAAACCTAAATAACCTATTTTATTAGGACCTTTACGAATTTGAATATATCCTAAAACCTTTCGCTCTAATAAAGTCAAAAAAGCAACCCCAATTATTACCCCAATAATTAAAACAATATATCCAATTATAATATTTAATATATCTATTATCATCATATACTATCTATATATTTATATATATATATATATGACTTCTAAAACCATTACATTTATCTGCCAAAATAGTTTTATATAAATTTATTAATATTCTTATAATTAAAATTATTTCAAATATTTGATCCTTTCGTACTAAAATATTTATTTTTATTAAAGATAGAAACCAACCTGGCTTACACCGGTTTGAACTCAGATCATGTAAGATTTTAATGATCGAACAGATCAAAATTTTAAACTTTTGCATTTAAATTTTATCTTAATCCAACATCGAGGTCGCAAACTTTTTTTTTTATTTGTACTAAAAAAAAATATTACGCTGTTATCCCTAAGGTAATTTTTTCTTATAATCATTATTAATGGATCATTCTTTCACTTATTTATGTTTAAATAAAAAAAAGTTTTTTTAATTTTTTTATCACCCCAATAAAATAATTAAAATAATTTTTCTTTATTTATATATAAATAAGATATTTATTAATTATTATAATTATAAAACTCTATAGGGTCTTCTCGTCTTTTAATTTTATTTTAGCTTTTTAACTAAAAAATTAAATTTTATATAAATAAATCAGAGACAGTTAATATTTCATCAAATCTTTCATACAAGTCTTCAATTAAAAGACTAATGATTATGCTACCTTTGTACAGTCAATATACTGCAGCCCTTTAATAATTATATCAGTGGGCAGATTAGACTTTAAATTATTTTCAAAAAGACATGTTTTTGATAAACAAGTGAATATAAAATTTTGCCGAATTCCTTTAATTTAATTTTAACTAATTTTTTTTTTATTAATTATAATATACTAATTTTATCATTATTATTAATTTTTATTAATTAAAAATCATTTTTTTATAAAAAATTAAATTTAATTTAAATTTTATTTTAATTAAAATTTTTTATAATAAATTATAATTTTTAAACAATATAAATTTTAAAAATTTTAATTTTTATTTATTAATTATAAAATTTTAATTTAAAGCTTATCCCCTAAAATATTAAATTTTAAATTTTTATAATTAATTAAAAAATTATAAAATTATTTTAATTTAAAATTAAATTTTTTTCTAAAAAAACTAGATATATTTAAAAACGATTAACATTTCATTTCTAATTAATTATTTAAAATAATTATTCAACATTAACTTTTTTAATTAATTAACTCTTTTAAATTCGAGATTTATTTAAATAAATTACTAATATTTAATAAACTCTGATACACAAGATACAACAAATTAAATTTACTTTTTTTTTAATTAATTTTCAATTATTTATAATTTCCTTTACAGTAATAATTAACTATAAAACTACTAATTTTTTCTATTAAAAATACTCTAACCCCCATTATTTTTTTTTAATATTAAAATTTTTTTTATTATAATTTAAATTATTAATTTACCCCCTCAAATTAATTAATTTTTAATTTCTTTTCAATGTAAATGAAATACTTTAACAAGCTCTAATTTGATCTTTCTAGAAACACTTTCCAGTACCTCTACTTTGTTACGACTTATTTCAATTTTTAAATGAAAGTGACGGGCAATATGTACATACCTTAATTTTTAATCATTTTAATAAATTAATTAAAATTACATTTAAATCCACCTTCAAATTTATTTACAAAAAAATTATTCATTTAAATATATTTATTGTAATCCATCATATTCTTAATTATGCTCTGCATCTTGATCTGAATTAATTTTATATTAAAATTTTTAAATATTATTCTCATTAAAAAATATTTTTTTAACAATGATATACAAAATTATAAATTAAGTAAATTTATTCGTGGATTATCAATTATTAGACAGATTCCTCTAAATGAACTAAAATACCGCCATATTATTTAAGTTTCAATAAATTATTATTTACTATTTTAGTATTATAAATTAAATTTTTAATAATAGGGTATCTAATCCTAGTTTATATTAAAATTTATTAAATCATAAACTTATAAATAAAATTTAATTAAATTAAAATTTCACCTAATAATTTAATATTTATTTTAATTATTTACTTATTAATTATAAACTGAAATAATTTAATTCAATTTTTGTTTAACCGCAACTGCTGGCACAAAATTGGTTATTAATTTTCATATTACTAAATCTTAATTTCTTAAATTTTTAATATTAATTACTACTATTATAATTAATTATTTTTAAAATAATTAAAATTATATACTAAAATTTATATGTAAAATAAATTTATAATAAATTAATAAAAACATAATTATTTTATTATATCTCAATATTTTTCACATAGATTTTTTTTTTTTTTTTTTTATATTATACATTTAAAATAAATTAATAAATTTTTATTATTTCTCTTATTTTTTTTTTCATAATATTAATATTAAAAATTAATATCAATATAATCCGAATACAGATCTAATTAAATAACAATAAATTATTAAATTAATATAATTTAAATAAAAATTTATATATATATATATATATTAATATAATTAAATATTTAATATATTATATATATATATATACATAAATAAATTTATATATTAATATAAATATATATATATATATATATAAACCGTTTTTAATAAATTTTATTATAAATATAAAAAATATATATA